TAACTTAGGGGATCGACTCTATTACATAAGTTGATTCCTAACTTTTATCTCATATCGTGACATAAGTAAGCAGTTCTTATTGTATCGGCCCAAAACCTCACTAATTGATCTTTACGATGCTTATTCTATCAATTTAGATCCTTTATTTATCCATCGATTAAAGGATCTAGGCATATTTATTTCTTCATATTTCGACTTCTATGAAGTTTCTTTCTTTTTACTTTTTATTTGCTACAGCTGATAAAAATCGTTGTTTTGGACACGATAAATATGATATGTAGAAAGCCTATTTTCTAGTATTTATTAGTTATTAGTATTAGCGGATTTGTTCTTTCTTTCCTTTTTTTTTCTTTCTATAGTGGAGATAGTCGCACGTAATGACAGATCACGGCCATATTATTTAAAGCTTGTGGTAAGAAAGGGTTTCGTTCTAATGCCCTAAAATAATATTCCAAAGCTTTCGTATGTTCTCCATTCCTTGTGTGGATAAGGCCTATGTTATAGAGTATATAACTTCTATCATAGGGATCAATTTCTAGTCGCATAGCTTCATAATAATTCTGTAAAGCTTCCGCATAATTTCCTTCGGATTGAGCCGACATCCGTTACGGTCGTCATTCGATTCAAAGAATCTCCGTTCCAGAACCGTACGTGAGATTTTCATCTCATACGGCTCCTCCTTTTTTATTTTTTATGTGCATAATGAGAATAATACATGAAATCAAAAAGATTGAAATTATTTCATTATGAACCGAACGGGGCTAGTGTTTTTACAAGAAATCTCTAGCCAACCTTCCTGTAAAAGATCTTTTCTTAATATCAAGTATCTTGGTACTAGATAAAAATGATAACTCTAACAATTTCTTTGTTCTTAACACCCCTAAATTTCCAGGAATTAGTCACTTCAACAGTCTTCGATGGTTATACGGTTATCCAAAATACGAACGAGATGGATGTTTGTTGTACCAACCATTCTTGTTAGTCCCGATTCCGATAAAGAAAAGGTAAAATTTGATAACAAAGTTTTCATATTGTTGATTCCTGGGCGTAGTGCTTCTTCCCCTATGCTGCCTATTGGTACTAGTGGAGTAAGATTGACCTAACCCATACCATAGGTGTAACCTTTCGCTCAATACTAGAATCTACAATTGAAGCATCTGAGGCTGCATTAATCGGGGATACACGACAGAAGGAATTGTTTTATTTACAAACTTCACCTTCACGATAAGCGTAGATTTATTTCAATAATTTTTTTTCTTTCTCTCCCGAATAATGTATCTTTCTCCGAAGACTGAAAACGGTAAATAAAAAAAAAAACATCAAATCGCACCATCTCTGTAATAGGTGAATGCCTCTTTTTCTCCTGAAGTTGTCGGAATTATTCGTAATAAGATATTGGCTACAATTGAAAAGGTCTTATCAATAAAATTTCCATTTATCCGAGATCTGGGCATAGGTAGCAATCCATTCTATAATTTCTTTTACTTACCTCTTGTGAGAAAATGATCCCACAAGCAAAGGAATTATACAGTACGAAATAACATAAAAAAAAGAATCAAAAATAATCATTAAAAAAAAGGATATGACCTTCTATTCAAATTATTATTATTATTTTTGAAAGGAATCAATAAAAAAAATTAAATTTAATCCAAATGTAGTAGTATAAGAATGAAAGGAACTATTCCGATTTTATCAAAGTTAAAGAATCAAAGAATTTATCTTACGGATTAGGATAATTAGAGAAATTTTAATTGATATGCTCCAAAGAGTAAAAAGACTCGAATGATCCTTCTATGATGAACCGTCTGTTTTGTGTTGTGTGCATTACATAGTGGGTATACACTATAACAATCAAATATAAAGATTCCTGTGATGATTCATTAATTTGGAATAGATCCATGGGGGTAAGGAGTTATTATTGAAAAATCTAAAACTGGAAAAGAATTTTAGAAGTTTTATGAACATGGAATCATCGTCTAAAAAACGAAATATAACCATGATTTTGATTTATAAATAGAATCATGATCTAAAAGAAAAGTATCCATTAAACATAGTTTAAAAAAAAAATGGATCGATTGATTCATTCTAATTCATTGATTTAATCTGGTATAAAATTGATTTTATTTAGTATAAATAAAGAATAACTATTGGAAAAAAATGGGAGCGCCATCTTCACAAAAATGAAATGAATAGATATATATCTTTTTTTTAACAGTTTTTAACAGTTTTTCACAAAAAAAAATTGATCTTTATCCCCGGAAGGATTTTTCTTTGATGAAAAGTTTGATAAATTTTTTTATATTTAGAATTGATTGTACGTACCTATCCAAAAATCTAATATGAATGACTCACTATTCACTCGGTTTCTGGGCCATAATCATTATGTAGGAGAGATGGCCGAGTGGTTCAAGGCGTAGCATTGGAACTGCTATGTAGGCTTTTGTTTACCGAGGGTTCGAATCCCTCTCTTTCCGTATCTTTCACCTAATTCACCAATCTT